GCTAGCGTAGCTTAATACAAAGCATAACACTGAAGATGTTAAGATGGGCCCTGGAAAGCTCCGCATGCACAAAGGCATGGTCCTGACCTTATTATCAGCTATAACCCAACTTACACATGCAAGTCTCCGCAGTCCCGTGAATACGCCCTTAATCCCCTGCCCGGGGACGAGGAGCGGGCATCAGGCACAAACCTTTAGCCCAAGACGCCTGGCCTAGCCACACCCCCAAGGGAATTCAGCAGTGATAAATATTAAGCCATAAGTGAAAACTTGACTCAGTCAGGGTTAAGAGGGCCGGTAAAACTCGTGCCAGCCACCGCGGTTAAACGAGAGGCCCTAGTTGATAGTACAACGGCGTAAAGGGTGGTTAAGGAGAGTGAAACAATAAAGCCAAATGGCCCTTTGGCTGTCATACGCTTCTAGGAGTCCGAAGCCCAATATACGAAAGTAGCTTTAGAACAGCCCACCTGACCCCACGAAAGCTGAGAAACAAACTGGGATTAGATACCCCACTATGCTCAGCCATAAACCTAGGCGTCCAACTACAATTAGACGTCCGCCCGGGTACTACGAGCATTAGCTTGAAACCCAAGGGACCTGACGGTGCCTCAGACCCCCCTAGAGGAGCCTGTTCTAGAACCGATAACCCCCGTTAAACCTCACCACTTCTAGCCACCCCAGCCTATATACCGCCGTCGTCAGCTTACCCTGTGAAGGCAATAAAAGTAAGCAAAATGGGCACAACCCAGAACGTCAGGTCGAGGTGTAGCGTACGAAGCGGGAAGAAATGGGCTACATTTTCTATTATAGAACACTACGGACATGCAACATGAAATAGTGCTTGAAGGAGGATTTAGTAGTAAAAAGGAAGCAGAGTGTCCTTTTGAACCCGGCTCTGAGGCGCGTACACACCGCCCGTCACTCTCCCCTGTCAAAATGCAATAAAGTTACCTAACACCAGAGCGCTGACAAGGGGAGGCAAGTCGTAACATGGTAAGTGTACCGGAAGGTGCACTTGGATTAAATTCAGGGCGTGGCTGAGTTAGTTAAGCATCTCACTTACACCGAGAAGACATCCATGCAAGTTGGATCACCCTGAGCTAACCAGCTAGCTTAATTACTAATATAATTCAACAATATTCATAACAACACAAGACCCAACAACACGAATTAAATCATTTTTTTACCTGAGTATGGGAGACAGAAAAGGTTCAATCCGAAGCAATAGAGAAAGTACCGCAAGGGAAAGCTGAAAGAGAAATGAAACAACCCATATAAGCACTAAAAAACAAAGACTAAACCTTGTACCTTTTGCATCATGATTTAGCCAGTAACCTCAAGCGAAGAGACCTTTAGTTTGAAACCCCGAAACCAGGTGAGCTACCCCGAGACAGCCTATGTTAATTTAGGGCCAACCCGTCTCTGTGGCAAAAGAGTGGGAAGAGCTCCGGGTAGAAGTGACAGACCTACCGAACCTGGTGATAGCTGGTTGCCTGAGAAGTGGATAGAAGTTCAGCCTCGTACCCCCCAGATCGGAAGATATATCACCAAGATACTAAGGGAGAAATACGAGAGTTAGTTAAAGGGGGTACAGCCCCTTTAACAAAGGATACAACCTTTGCAGGAGGATAAAGATCATAATATATAAAACATACTGTTCTAGTGGGCCTAAGAGCAGCCACCTAAACAGAAAGCGTTAAAGCTCAGACAGAAAGAAGTTTATTATACCGATAAAGAGTCTTACTCCCCTAATTATATCAGGCCAACCCATGCCCACATGGAAGAAATTATGCTAAAATGAGTAACAAGAAGACTTGCTCTTCTCCCAGCACAAGTGTAGACCAGATCGGACCAACCACTGGAATTTAACGAACCCAACCCAAGAGGGCAGTGTGGATAATAAAAATCTCAAGAAGAACTCACAACTGAATGATCGTTAACCCCACACTGGAGTGCCATTTAAAGGAAAGACTAAAAGAAAGGGAAGGAACTCGGCAAACACAAGCCTCGCCTGTTTACCAAAAACATCGCCTCCTGCAACTAGACTGAGTATAGGAGGTCCAGCCTGCCCAGTGACTACGGGTTCAACGGCCGCGGTATTTTGACCGTGCAAAGGTAGCGCAATCACTTGTCTCTTAAATAGAGACCTGTATGAATGGCTAGACGAGGGCTTAACTGTCTCCCCCTTCCAGTCAGTGAAATTGATCTATCCGTGCAGAAGCGGGTATAATTATACAAGACGAGAAGACCCTTTGGAGCTTAAGGTACAAAGTTCAACCACGTTAAACGACTCCGTAAGAAGCAGGAACTTAGTGGTAAATGAGACTTTACCTTCGGTTGGGGCGACCGCGGAGGAAAAGCAAGCCTCCGAGTGGACTGGGCCGAACCCCTAAAGCTAAGAGAAACATCTATAAGCCGCAGAACATCTGACCAAAAATGATCCGACTAAAAAGCCGATCAACGAACCAAGTTACCCTAGGGATAACAGCGCAATCCTCTCCCAGAGTCCATATCGACGAGGGGGTTTACGACCTCGATGTTGGATCAGGACATCCTAATGGTGCAGCCGCTATTAAGGGTTCGTTTGTTCAACGATTAAAGTCCTACGTGATCTGAGTTCAGACCGGAGCAATCCAGGTCAGTTTCTATCTGTAACGCTACTTTTCCCAGTACGAAAGGATCGGAAAAGAGGGGCCCATACTTAAAGCATGCCCCGCCCCTAATTGATGAAAACAAATAAATTAAGTAAAGGGAGGGCCAAAACCCCTGCCGCCCAAGATAAGGGCATACTGGGGTGGCAGAGCATGGTTAATTGCGAAAGGCCTAAGCCCTTTAAACCAGGGGTTCAAATCCTCTCCCCAGTTATGCTAAACACTCTAATAAGCCACCTAGTTAATCCCCTTGCCTATATTGTCCCCGTCCTATTAGCAGTAGCCTTCCTAACCCTGCTCGAGCGAAAAGTATTAGGGTACATGCAACTACGGAAAGGGCCCAATGTGGTGGGGCCCTACGGGTTATTACAACCTATCGCCGACGGAGTAAAACTGTTTATTAAGGAGCCCGTCCGCCCCTCCACCTCCTCCCCCTTCCTATTTTTAGCAACCCCCATTCTTGCACTGACCCTAGCCATGACCCTGTGAGCACCCATACCCATACCCCACCCCGTCATTGACCTTAACTTAGGGGTTCTCTTTATCCTAGCATTATCGAGTCTTGCAGTGTATTCTATTCTCGGGTCAGGGTGAGCATCAAATTCAAAATACGCACTAATTGGAGCTTTGCGGGCAGTCGCCCAAACAATTTCATATGAGGTAAGCCTAGGACTTATTCTACTTTCAGTAATTATTTTCTCTGGGGGTTACACCCTCCAAACATTTAACACAGCCCAAGAAAGCGTGTGACTACTAGCCCCTGCATGACCACTAGCCGCAATGTGATACATCTCAACCCTAGCAGAGACCAACCGAGCACCTTTTGATTTAACAGAAGGTGAGTCAGAGCTTGTGTCAGGATTTAATGTAGAGTATGCAGGGGGACCCTTTGCCTTGTTTTTCCTGGCCGAGTATGCGAACATTCTGCTAATAAACACCCTGTCCGCCGTCCTGTTTTTAGGGACATCGTACTTTCCGGGCATACCGGAATTGACAACAATTGGTCTTATAATTAAGGCCGCATTTTTATCCGTGATATTCCTCTGAGTCCGAGCCTCCTACCCGCGATTTCGATATGATCAACTTATACACCTTGTATGGAAAAACTTTCTTCCCCTAACGCTAGCACTTGTATTGTGGCACATCTCCCTCCCAATTGCACTAGCGGGCCTTCCCCCACAACTATAACTTAGGAACTGTGCCCGAGTGCCTAGGGGCCACTTTGATAGAGTGGCCAACAGGGGCTAAAATCCCCTCAGTTCTTAGAAAGAAGGGGGTCGAACCCATGCCCAAGAGATCAAAACTCTTAGTGCTTCCTCTACACCACTTTCTAAGATGGGGTCAGCTAAATAAGCTTTCGGGCCCATACCCCGAACATGACGGTTAAACTCCCTCCTCCATCAATGAACCCTTACGTACTCGCAGCACTATTGTCCAGCCTGGGTCTGGGGACCACCCTAACCTTTGCTAGCTCTCACTGACTATTGGCCTGAATAGGACTAGAAATTAATACCCTAGCAATTGTCCCTTTAATAGCACAGCACCACCACCCCCGCGCCGTAGAAGCGACCACAAAATATTTTTTGACCCAGGCCACTGCAGCAGCCATGATCCTGTTTGCAAGCACTACAAATGCTTGGATTACAGGGGCATGAGATATGGATAGTTTATCAAACCCCATTGCCAGCGCAATAATTATTGCCGCCCTAGCGCTTAAGATTGGACTGGCACCTATACACTTCTGGATGCCTGAGGTATTGCAGGGGCTGGATCTTCTCACAGGACTGATTCTCTCAACCTGACAAAAGCTTGCCCCGCTCGCCCTCATTGTTCAAACAGCCCAAGCCATTGACCCCCTGCTACTTACAGCCCTAGGACTTATGTCTACCCTGGTTGGCGGGTGAGGTGGATTAAACCAAACCCAGTTACGGAAGATCTTGGCCTATTCCTCAATCGCACACATGGGTTGAATAATTATTGTTCTCCAATATGCCCCTCAGCTCACCCTTCTTGCACTACTAACATATATCTTTATAACATCTGCAGCGTTCCTCACCCTAAAGACTTCATCTGCCACAAAAGTTGGCTCCCTCGCAATCGTTTGGTCAAAAAGCCCTGTCCTAACGGCAACGACCGCCCTAGTATTACTGTCCCTCGGAGGCCTACCCCCACTCACAGGATTCATACCAAAATGGATAATTCTCCAGGAACTGGCAAAGCAAGGCCTCCCCCTTACTGCCACCATCATGGCTCTTGCCGCCCTGCTTAGCCTATACTTTTATTTACGACTTTGCTACGCAATGACCCTAACCATCTCCCCTAACACTACTAGCTCAACCACCCCCTGACGAGTTCAAACAACTCAAGCCTCCTTGCCCCTGGCCTTGTTTACCGTGACAGCCCTAGGCCTTTTACCCGTGACTCCAACCATTACCATGCTGGTCACGTAGGGACTTAGGATAGCATAAGACCAAGAGCCTTCAAAGCTCTAAGCAGAAGTGAAAATCTTCTAGTCCCTGATAAGGCCTACAAGAGTCTATCTTGCATTTTCTGATTGCAAATCAAATGTTTTTGTTAAACTAAGGCCTTTCTAGATGGGAAGGCCTCGATCCTACAAACTCTTAGTTAACAGCTAAGCGCTCAAGCCAGCGAGCATCCATCTACTTTTCCCGCCATGGCCTAGTAAGGCGGGAAAAGCCCCGGCAGGGTATTACTCTGCGTCTCTGGATTTGCAATCCAACGTGCTACTTCACTACGGGGCTTTGATAGGGAGAGGATTTGAGCCTCTGTCTTCGGGGCTACAACCCACCGCCTAGGCACTCGGCTACCCTACCTGTGGCAATTACGCGCTGATTCTTTTCTACAAACCACAAAGACATTGGTACCCTTTATCTTGTATTTGGTGCCTGAGCCGGGATAGTGGGAACCGCTTTAAGCCTCCTTATCCGGGCCGAACTAAGCCAACCTGGGTCACTTTTAGGTGATGATCAAATTTATAACGTTATCGTTACAGCCCACGCCTTCGTAATAATCTTCTTTATAGTAATGCCAATTCTTATTGGCGGATTCGGAAACTGGCTTGTACCCCTAATAATCGGTGCACCAGACATGGCATTCCCGCGAATAAATAACATAAGCTTCTGACTACTGCCTCCATCATTTCTACTATTGCTAGCTTCTTCTGGCGTTGAGGCCGGCGCCGGGACAGGGTGAACGGTGTATCCTCCACTCGCAGGTAACCTTGCCCACGCAGGAGCATCAGTAGACCTTACAATCTTCTCACTTCATCTAGCAGGTGTGTCATCAATTTTAGGAGCAGTTAATTTTATTACCACAATCATCAACATGAAACCCCCAGCCATCTCCCAATATCAAACACCTCTCTTTGTGTGGGCCGTACTTGTAACCGCTGTTCTCCTCCTTCTATCACTGCCAGTCCTGGCTGCCGGAATTACAATACTTCTCACAGACCGAAATCTTAACACCACATTCTTCGACCCGGCAGGGGGAGGAGACCCAATCTTATATCAACACCTATTCTGATTCTTTGGTCATCCAGAGGTTTACATTCTTATTCTACCCGGATTCGGTATTATTTCACATGTTGTGGCCTACTACTCGGGCAAAAAAGAACCGTTTGGCTATATAGGAATGGTTTGAGCCATGATGGCTATTGGCCTCCTCGGGTTTATCGTCTGGGCTCATCACATATTCACCGTTGGGATAGACGTAGACACCCGTGCCTACTTTACGTCTGCAACAATAATTATTGCCATCCCAACCGGTGTAAAAGTATTCAGCTGACTTGCTACACTTCACGGAGGCTCTATTAAATGAGAAACTCCTATGCTATGGGCCTTAGGATTTATTTTCCTCTTTACAGTAGGAGGGTTAACAGGAATTGTCTTAGCTAATTCATCGCTTGATATTGTTCTTCATGATACATACTATGTAGTCGCCCACTTCCACTATGTATTATCAATAGGGGCTGTATTCGCCATTATAGCAGCCTTTGTTCACTGATTCCCCCTATTTTCAGGATATACCTTAAATGACACTTGAACAAAAATCCACTTTGCTGTAATATTTATTGGTGTTAACCTTACATTCTTCCCACAACATTTCCTAGGACTAGCAGGAATACCACGACGGTATTCTGACTACCCAGACGCCTATGCCCTATGAAATACAGTGTCATCCATTGGCTCACTTATCTCACTAGTGGCAGTAATTATATTCCTATTTATTCTCTGAGAAGCCTTCGCCGCCAAACGAGAAGTGTCCTCAGTAGAGCTAACTATAACAAATGTAGAATGGCTCCACGGCTGCCCTCCACCATACCACACCTTTGAAGAACCAGCATTTGTCCAAGTTCAATCAAACTAACGAGAAAGGGAGGAATTGAACCCCCATGTACTGGTTTCAAGCCAGTCACATAACCACTCTGTCACTTTCTTCTAAAGACATTAGTAAAATACGTAAATTACATCACCTTGTCGAGGTGAAATCGCAGGTTAAACCCCTGTATGTCTTAACCTAACACTTAATGGCACATCCCACACAACTAGGATTCCAAGACGCGGCATCACCCGTTATAGAAGAACTTCTTCACTTCCATGACCACGCCCTAATAATTGTATTTTTAATTAGCACATTAGTACTCTATATTATTGTTGCAATAGTCTCAACTAAACTTACCAATAAATATATTTTAGACTCCCAAGAAATCGAAATTGTATGAACAGTTCTACCAGCAGTTATTCTAGTTTTAATTGCTCTCCCCTCCCTTCGAATTTTATACCTTATAGACGAAATTAATGACCCCCACTTAACAATCAAAGCCATAGGACACCAATGATATTGAAGCTACGAATACACAGACTACGAAGACCTAGGGTTTGACTCCTACATGATCCCGACCCAAGACCTTACACCAGGGCAATTCCGACTCCTAGAAACAGACCACCGAATGGTAGTCCCAATAGAGTCACCAGTTCGTGTCCTAGTATCCGCTGAAGACGTATTACACTCTTGAGCTGTCCCATCTCTTGGTGTAAAAATAGACGCAGTGCCAGGACGATTAAACCAAACTGCCTTTATTGCCTCACGCCCAGGTGTATTTTATGGACAATGCTCTGAAATTTGTGGAGCCAACCACAGCTTTATGCCTATTGTGGTCGAAGCTGTTCCACTAGAACATTTCGAAAGCTGATCCTCACTAATACTAGAAGACGCCTCACTAGAAAGCTAATTATTGGACAAAGCGTTGGCCTTTTAAGCCAAAGTTTGGTGACTACCGACCACCTCTAGTGAAATGCCCCAACTCAACCCTAACCCCTGATTCGCGATCCTAGTATTTTCATGAATCATTTTCCTTACTATTATCCCAACCAAAGTCTTGAACCACACAACACCAAATGAACCAACCCCAATGAGTGAAGAAAAACATAAGACTGAGCCCTGAGACTGACCATGATAGTAAGCTTTTTTGATCAATTTGCAAGCCCATCCTTTCTAGGAATTCCACTTATTGCTGTTGCAATTGCGCTGCCATGAGTGTTATTCCCAACCCCACCGTCCCGATGAGTCAATAACCGACTTATTACTGTTCAAACATGGTTCATTAACCGGTTTACCAATCAATTAATAATACCCTTAAATGTAGGAGGACATAAGTGAGCACTACTACTAGCCTCTTTAATAGTATTCCTTATTACTATTAATATGCTGGGCCTTCTCCCCTATACCTTTACACCCACAACACAACTGTCATTAAATATAGGACTTGCTGTGCCACTATGACTTGCCACAGTTATTATTGGCATGCGAAACCAGCCAACAGTTGCTCTTGGACACCTTCTACCAGAGGGAACCCCTATTCCCCTAATTCCTGTATTAATTATCATCGAAACAATTAGCCTATTCATTCGACCACTAGCCCTAGGGGTCCGACTTACAGCCAACCTAACTGCAGGCCACCTACTTATTCAACTTATCGCCACAGCCGTATTCGTATTATTACCCATAATACCAACGGTAGCAATTCTAACAGCCGCCGTCCTATTCCTTTTAACGCTTCTAGAAGTTGCGGTAGCAATAATTCAAGCCTACGTATTTGTGTTACTCCTAAGCCTCTACCTACAGGAAAACGTTTAATGGCCCACCAAGCACATGCATATCATATGGTTGATCCTAGCCCATGACCACTAACCGGAGCCGTCGGTGCCCTATTAATAACATCCGGCCTAGCAATCTGGTTTCACTTCCACTCAGTAACACTAATAACCCTCGGACTAGTTCTATTACTTCTTACAATATTCCAATGATGACGCGATGTTATCCGAGAAGGAACCTTTCAAGGTCACCACACACCTCCAGTGCAAAAAGGACTACGGTATGGAATAATCCTATTTATTACTTCTGAAGTGTTCTTTTTCCTAGGCTTCTTCTGAGCCTTTTACCACTCAAGTCTAGCCCCAACACCGGAGCTGGGCGGATGCTGACCCCCTACAGGTGTCACCACGTTAGACCCCTTTGAAGTGCCCCTCCTTAATACAGCTGTACTATTAGCATCTGGAGTAACAGTGACATGGGCCCATCATAGTATTATAGAAGGCGAACGAAAACAGGCCATTCAATCTCTTGCACTTACAATTCTACTGGGATTTTATTTTACTGCCCTTCAAGCTATAGAATATTATGAAGCACCTTTTACCATCGCAGACGGAGTATACGGCTCTACATTCTTTGTAGCTACGGGATTCCACGGACTACACGTTATCATTGGCTCAACCTTTTTAGCTGTGTGCCTTCTCCGCCAGATTCAATACCACTTTACATCCGAACATCATTTCGGCTTTGAGGCCGCTGCCTGATATTGACACTTTGTAGACGTAGTATGACTATTCCTTTACGTATCTATCTATTGATGAGGCTCATATCTTTCTAGTATTAAAGTTAGTACAAGTGACTTCCAATCATTTAGTCTTGGTTAAACCCCAAGGAAAGATAATGAACTTAATTACAACTGTTTTTACTATTACGATGGCCCTGTCATCAATTTTAGCAATTGTATCCTTCTGATTGCCCCAAATGAACCCAGACGCAGAGAAGCTCTCCCCCTACGAATGCGGATTTGATCCATTAGGATCTGCCCGATTACCCTTCTCCCTACGATTCTTCTTAGTAGCAATTCTGTTCCTTTTATTTGACCTAGAAATTGCCCTCCTCCTCCCCCTACCTTGAGGTGATCAACTCCATAGCCCTGCCGGAACATTCTTTTGAGCCACTACAGTGCTAATACTATTAACCCTAGGGCTAGTTTACGAATGAACCCAAGGAGGCCTGGAATGAGCAGAGTAGAGGGCTAGTCCAAAAAAGACCTCTGATTTCGGCTCAGAAAATTGTGGTTAAAGTCCACGGCCCCCTTATGACACCAGTACACTTTAGCTTTAGCTCAGCCTTTATTTTAGGGCTTATAGGACTAGCATTCCATCGCACACATCTACTTTCCGCATTATTATGTTTAGAAGGAATGATGTTGTCCCTATTTATTGCACTAGCCCTATGAACACTACAATTCGAATCAACAAGCTTCTCTACGGCCCCTATGCTGCTACTAGCCTTCTCTGCCTGCGAAGCAAGTACAGGCCTTGCACTCTTGGTAGCCACAGCTCGAACCCACGGCACCGACCGCTTACAAAATCTTAATCTTCTACAGTGTTAAAAGTACTAGTTCCCACAATCATGATATTCCCAACAATCTGACTAGCCTCCCCCAAATGACTATGGGCAACCACAACTGCCCACGGTCTCGCAATTGCCCTTGTCAGCCTTACATGACTTAAGTGGACATCGGAAGCCGGATGAACTATATCTAACTCTTATTTAGCCACAGACCCCTTATCTACCCCCCTCCTAGTCTTGACGTGCTGACTCTTACCCCTAATGATTTTAGCCAGCCAAAACCACATCAACCCTGAGCCAATTAGCCGACAGCGCCTCTACATTACACTTCTAACCTCACTCCAAACTTTCCTGATTATGGCTTTCGGCGCCACAGAAATCATCATATTCTATATTATGTTTGAGGCCACGCTCATCCCAACTCTTATTATTATCACCCGGTGAGGCAACCAAACTGAACGTCTCAACGCAGGTACCTACTTTCTATTTTATACCTTAGCTGGATCCCTTCCACTTTTGGTGGCCCTCCTTCTGCTCCAACAGTCTACGGGAACTTTGTCACTGCTGGTCATTCAATATGCCCAACCGATGTTACTGGACTCCTGAGGCCACAAGATCTGATGAGCAGGTTGCTTAATCGCCTTTTTAGTAAAAATGCCACTGTATGGGGTACACCTATGGTTGCCAAAAGCACACGTAGAAGCCCCCGTTGCAGGATCTATGGTACTGGCGGCAGTTCTCCTAAAGCTTGGAGGATATGGTATAATACGAATAATAATTATACTAGACCCGCTCTCTAAGGAACTAATTTATCCATTCATTATCCTAGCATTATGAGGCATTATCATGACAGGGTCTATTTGCCTACGACAGACCGACCTCAAATCACTAATCGCCTACTCCTCTGTAAGTCATATGGGGCTTGTAGCAGGAGGCATCCTAATCCAAACCCCATGAGGATTCTCGGGAGCAATTATCCTAATAATTGCTCATGGCTTAGTATCCTCTATACTATTCTGTTTAGCTAACACAGCCTACGAACGAACCCATAGCCGAACCATAGTTCTTGCTCGAGGATTACAAATAATTTTTCCACTAACGGCAGTTTGATGATTTATTGCTAACCTGGCTAACCTAGCATTACCTCCACTCCCTAACCTAATAGGAGAACTTATAATTATTACAACCCTATTTAACTGATCCCCCTGAACCATCGCACTCACTGGACTAGGAACATTAATCACCGCGAGCTACTCTCTTTACATGTTCCTGATATCTCAACGCGGCCCAACACCAAACCACGTTATAAAACTTCCACCATTTCACACCCGAGAACACCTGTTGATAACCCTCCATCTTATTCCAGTAATTCTTCTCGTAGCAAAGCCAGAACTTATGTGAGGCTGGTGTTACTAGTAGGTATAGTTTAGCTAAAACATCAGATTGTGATTCTGAAGACAGGGGTTAAAATCCCCTTACTCACCAAGGAAGGACTGAAATCAGTAAGTACTGCTAATACTTATGTACCAAGGTTAAAATCCTTGGCTTCTTTACGCTTCTGAAGGATAACAGCTCATCCGTTGGTCTTAGGAACCAAAGACTCTTGGTGCAAATCCAAGCAGAAGCTATGACCCCAACAGCCTTAGTCATGTCATCTTCACTCCTATTAGTCCTCACGGTTCTTGTCTTTCCGCTACTAACAACACTAAGTCCGTACCCTAAAGAATCAGAATGAGCGGCCACACACGTTAAGACCGCCGTCAGCACTGCATTTTTCATCAGCCTACTACCACTTATAATTTTTCTAGACCAAGGAGCAGAGAGTATTACTACAAACTGACAATGAATAAATATACAAATATTTGATGCAAATATTAGCTTTAAATTCGACCACTATTCCCTTATTTTCACCCCTATTGCCCTCTACGTAACTTGATCTATCTTAGAGTTTGCACTATGATATATGCACTCCGACCCTAACATAAACCGATTCTTCAAGTATTTACTCTTATTCTTAGTAGCCATAATTATCCTCGTTACAGCGAATAATATATTTCAGCTATTTATTGGGTGGGAGGGGGTCGGAATCATGTCCTTCCTACTCATTGGCTGGTGACATGGCCGAGCAGACGCCAACACAGCGGCCCTCCAAGCTGTCATTTATAACCGCGTCGGGGATATCGGACTAATCTTAGCTATAGCCTGATTCGCAATAAACCTTAATTCTTGAGAAATTCAACAAATTTTCCTTTTATCGAAAAACTTAGACATAACACTTCCCCTACTAGGACTCATCCTTGCAGCAACAGGAAAATCGGCCCAATTCGGCCTGCATCCGTGGCTCCCAGCTGCCATAGAGGGCCCTACACCAGTATCAGCCTTACTCCACTCCAGCACCATAGTTGTTGCAGGCATCTTCTTGTTGATTCGCCTTCACCCGCTCATAGAAAGTAATGAATTAGCGCTGACAATTTGTCTTTGTTTAGGCGCACTAACCACTCTATTTACAGCCACTTGCGCCCTAACCCAAAATGACATTAAAAAAATTGTCGCTTTCTCAACATCAAGCCAGCTCGGATTAATAATGGTTACAATTGGACTAAACCAGCCGCAGCTAGCATTTCTTCATATTTGTACGCACGCGTTCTTTAAAGCTATACTCTTCCTGTGCTCCGGGTCTATTATTCATAGCCTAAATGACGAGCAGGACATTCGGAAAATAGGGGGTCTCCACAAGCTCATGCCTGCCACCTCAGCCTACCTTACAGTAGGAAGCTTGGCCCTGACAGGTACCCCATTCCTTGCTGGGTTCTTCTCAAAAGATGCCATTATTGAAGCCCTAAACACCTCTTACCTTAACGCCTGAGCCCTAACTCTAACACTAATTGCCACCTCCTTCACTGCAGTTTACAGCTTTCGAGTCGTATACTTCGTAACTATAGGATCCCCTCGATTCCTTCCACTGTCCCCAATCAACGAAAACAACCCATTGGTTACTAACCCTATTAAACGACTCGCCTGGGGAAGCATTGTTGCGGGGCTTATCATCACGTCTAATTTCCTACCCTCAAAAACGTCAGTCATAACCATGCCCGGCACCCTGAAAGTGATGGCCCTCATCGTAACCCTTGTTGGGCTCCTAGTAGCCATAGAACTTGCAGCTATAACCAACACACCGCTTAAAATTACTCCTAAAGTTTCTACACACCATTTCTCAAATATGCTGGGGTATTTCCCTACATTAATGCACCGACTCTCACCAAAAGCCGGCCTAGCCCCCGGACAATCAGCTGCCACTAAGCTTGACCAAACGTGATTCCAAGCTGCAGGCCCAAAGGGACTGACACTCACACAAATAATGATGGCAAAAATAATAAATGATATTCAACAAGGGATAATTAAAACATACCTAACCATTTTCCTTTTAACTACAACCTTAGCGATCCTCCTGGTTCTTATTTAAACTGCCCGAAGTGTCCCACGACTCAAACCACGAGTAAGCTCTAACACCACGAGCAGGGTTAAAAGCAATACCCAGGCGCAAATAACTAACATTGCCCCCCCAAGAGAATATATTATAGCCACGCCTCCAACGTCCCCCCGCAACATAGAGAACTCTTTTAATCCATCAACAATTACCCAAGAACCCTCATATCAACCCCCTCAGAATAGCCCAGCTATCAGGACAACACCCAACAAATAAATCAAGACGTACCCGGCTACTGAACGACTCCCCCAGGCCTCTGGAAAAGGCTCAGCAGCCAAGGCTGCCGAGTACGCGAACACTACGAGTATTCCCCCTAGATAAATCAGAAAAAGAACCAGAGATAAAAAAGACCCCCCGCAACCAACCAACACCCCACAACCAACCCCTGCTGCCACCACTAACCCTAAAGCAGCGAAGTAGGGCGTAGGGTTAGATGCGACAGCAATTAATCCCACAATCAGAGCTACCAATAATAAAAACACAAAATAGGTCATAATTCTTACTCGGATTTTAACCGAGACCAGTGACTTGAAGAACCACCGTTGTCATTCAACTATAAGAACACTAATGGCAAGCCTACGAAAAACCCACCCCTTAATAAAAATCGCTAATGACGCATTAGTCGATCTCCCAACACCGTCTAATATTTCCGTGATATGAAACTTCGGATCCCTCCTAGGATTGTGTTTAATTACCCAAATCCTGACAGGACTATTCTTAGCCATGCACTATACCTCTGATATCTCAACTGCATTCTCATCAGTAACACACATTTGCCGGGATGTTAACTATGGCTGACTCATTCGGAACATACATGCCAACGGCGCATCATTCTTCTTCATCTGTATTTACATACATATTGCCCGTGGCCTATACTACGGGTCATACCTTTATAAGGAAACCTGAAACATTGGCGTGGTACTACTTCTTCTAGTCATAATAACAGCCTTTGTTGGCTATGTTCTCCCATGAGGACAGATATCTTTTTGAGGTGCTACCGTAATTACGAATCTACTGTCAGCAGTTCCTTACATAGGCGACACCCTTGTCCAATGAATCTGAGGGGGCTTCTCAGTAGATAACGCGACGCTAACACGATTCTTCGCCTTCCACTTCCTCTTTCCATTTGTCATCGCCGGTGCAACCGTCCTACACCTGCTATTTTTACACGAAACGGGGTCAAATAACCCCGCCGGACTGAACTCTGACGCGGATAAAATTTCCTTCCACCCGTATTTCTCATACAAAGACCTTCTTGGCTTTGTATTAATACTATTGGCTCTTACATCACTAACTCTATTCTTCCCAACCCTCCTTGGTGACCCAGAGAATTTCACGCCAGCAAACCCGCTGGTTACCCCACCACATATCCAACCAGAGTGGTACTTCCTTTTTGCCTACGCCATTCTGCGATCTATCCCAAACAAACTGGGGGGAGTCCTAGCCCTATTATTTAGCATTTTAGTGCTCATGGTTGTACCAATTTTACACACCTCAAAACAACGAGGATTAACTTTCCGCCCCGTTACCCAATTTCTATTCTGAACCTTAGTAGCAGATATGATCATCCTGACCTGAATCGGAGGCATACCCGTAGAACACCCATACATTATCATCGGCCAAATCGCGTCAATTCTATACTTTGCACTCTTCCTTGTTCTTGCCCCGCTTGCAGGGTGAGTGGAAAATAAAGCATTGAAATGAGCTTGCTCTAGTAGCTTAGCCTAAAAGCATCGGTCTTGTAATCCGAAGATCGAGGGTTAAATTCCCTCCTAGCGCCCAGAAAAAGGAGATTTTAACTCCCACCCCTGGCTCCCAAAGCCAGAATTCTAAATTAAACTATCTTCTGATAGTAACCTATATGGTCCGGTACACGTGCAGCATCGCGCGCACCGGCACACATATATGGTCTAACACAGCACATAATATTGTATTTAATATTATGTGTTGTGTTAGTGCATATATATGTATTATCACCATTCATCTATCTTAACCTAAAAGCAAGTACTAACATCTAAGACGTGCATAGACCATATCATTAAAACTCAGAAATAATTTATTATAACCTGGGAAATAGGTTATTCCCCTAGATATGGCACTCACAATTTTCCTTGAAATAAACAACTAAGGTTTAAATTAAACATATTAATGTAGTAAGAGACCACCAACCCTATCATATAAGGCATACTATTCATGATAGAATCAGGGACACAAAATGTGGGGGTTGCACACTGTGAACTATTCCTTGCATCTGGTTCCTATTTCAGGTACATAACTGTAGAACTCCACCCTCGGATAATTATACTGGCATCTGATTAATGGTGTAATTGCATACTCCTCGTTACCCAACATGCCGGGCGTTCTTTTATATGCATAGGGGTTCTCTTTTTTGGTTTCCTTTCACTTACATCTCAGAGTGCAGGCACAAGTAACATCTCAAGGTGGTATATTTCCTTGTATAAGTTAAAGTAGGTTCATTATTAAATGACATAACTTAAGAATTACATATTACTCAATCAAGTGCATAACATATTCATCTTTTCTTCAACTTACCCTGATATATACGCCCCCCTTTTTTGGCTTTTGCGCGACAAACCCCCCTACCCCCTACGCTCAGCAAATCCTGTTCTCCTTGTCAAACCCCGAAACCAAGGAAGGTTCGAGAACGTGCAGGCTAACAAGTTGAGATATCCATTAACCATCCGCATTATATATATATACATGCCATATCGACCCTAAAAAATTTTCCGAATATAACCCAAAAGGGTCTATTAAATTTTAAGATAAATTTCTCAATGCTAAAATATCCAACATATTTGATT